AAAAATTGGATTCTTTTTACGAATTTGATATTGGAAATCCGCGAATCTAGAAATTCATTTCGGACAATTGAACCTTCTCAAACTGTTTCTTCTTAAGAACCAAAAATATTTGTGCCAAAATAACAGATGCCAAGAAGAACAAAAGGCCTTGGACACGGAATGGATCTTGAAGTACTATTTCCGCATCTCCTTGACCAAATCCACCCACATTAGGATTACTCGTTAATGGCTGATCAAGTTTGATAGATTCGCCTTCGGAAACAAGAAGTTCTGGCCCTGGTGGAATAATATCAACCACTTGACGTTCATCTGACGCATCCGATATGGTTATTTCGTACCCCCCTTTTTCTTTTCGTATGATTTTACTTACTACACCAGCCGCTGTAGCATTATAAACTGTATTGTTACTCTTGCTCCCATCGGGATAAATCTGACCCCTTCCTCTGTTCCCGCCTACATATATGGGATATTTTAAGAAGTGAACATCTTTATTAGTAGCGGGGTCCGGGGAAAGAATAGGAAAGGTGACTTCACTATATTTCTGACCAGAAACAGGACCTATCACAAGAATATTTTTTTTATTGGGGCGATAGCTCTGAAAAGACAGATTGCCTATCTTTTCTTTCATCTCGGGCGAAATCCGATCGGGAGGCGCTAATTCAAATCCCTCAGGTAAAATAAGAACAGCCCCCACATTCAAACCTCCCCTTTTACCATTAGCAAGAACTTGTTTAACTTGCATATCATAAGGAATTCGAACAACTGCTTCAAATACAGTATCAGGAAGTACCGCTTGCGGAACCTCAATATCCACGGGCTTATTAGCTAAATGGCAATTGGCACATACAATACGTCCGGTCGCTTCTCGTGGATTTTCATAACCCTGCTGTGCAAAAATGGGATATGCATTTGAAATGGATGTCCGAGCTATGATATATATCATCAGCGATACGGAAATAGATCGAATAATCTCTTTCTTTATCCAAGAAAAGGTGTTTTTAGTTTGCATGGTCCAATCATTGATCCCGAAAATTTCTACAATAAAATTAGGTAGGTCGCTTGTATAGTTCCCTATCCACAATTCTGCTATTTACTTTATTGAAATCATTTTACTGGAATATAAGGAGTAGGAGAAATCCCTGTAGGGTAGAAAGAGTAAGTACGTCTTAAAATGGAAATGCTTTGCTTATGTACCTTATGTTACAAAGTAACAAATATTCTAGTTAGATCAGTCATTCATTGAATGATAAATCACTACAAGTGATGGAGATATACGATTTAAATAGCGGAAGATCCAATATTTAAAAATTGTATCCAGAATGACTGGAAAAGTAGAAACAAGACCCGATATAATTTGATCGTTGTGAGCAAATCCAAAATCTTTGTAGACATAGCCAATCATTAGTTCCCAACCATGGGGCGAATGGAATCCGATACATAAATCAGTTAATAAAAGAATAGAAAAAGCTTTTATTGTGTCACTTAAGTTATATAGGAATTCTTGAACCCAAGAGTTAAGAATAGCAAGTTCTTCATTACCCAGAATAGAATAACCACTTAAAATAATGAAAGAGGTTATATTTGTCGATAAGTGCAAAATCATATGGATATGATCCTCATTGTGCATCTTGATCAATTGGATCGTTTCTTTGTGGATTCCTATACGAAGTGTTTGTAGATGTGTTTCCGGGTATTCTTTTATCATTTCGTCCAAGAGTAAGAGTTCTTCCAATTCGATGAATTTTTCTAGAATACTCTTTTCTTGAATATCAGTCAAAAAAGTTTCGGATTGCCTAGTATTCCACCAATTAGTAATCCAAAATTCAAGACTTTTATTAAATGAGAGAGAGATCCACCAGGGCAAAAATACTATAGATGTAAGATATAGAAGAGGAAGAAATGCTTTCTTTTTTACCATTTTTTCATCTTTGAATTGTTAATGAATCCACCTCATTTGTTGAATCTATGTGATCTACTATTTCTATTAACCCTAAGTTCTATTACAGGGCATCGGACCTATGAATCTATTCCCTGTTTTTTATTTGTGATTCAGTAGTTAGTCCTTGAATTTAGAAAGAATACAGAAATAGAATAAGAGCCCGTTTCAAATGAAGAAATAAGAAAAAATCTTGTTTCCAGATACCTCAATTGAATTGATCAAATTCGAAGCCCTTTTCGATAAATGCTTGAAAGAACCAATTCAAGCAAGTAATGAATAGCAAGTAATGAATATTATTTCAAGCAAGTAATGAATATTATTCGGATTTTAAGCCAAAAGAACTCCCTTTGTCTTTTCTATCAAAAAAGAAAATCTTTCGAAAAAAAAAAAATGGCCGGCTACCCCACAATTCTAGTCCAGGAAAAATGGAGAGAGATTTATTAAGAATATTGTGATCTACCGATCATAAATTCAAAACCTAATGTAATGATCAAAAATGAGTGGCAAAACAAGACAGAAAAGTTATCCTTATAAGAGATCCAAGCAATCTTTTGCCTTTGATCATTAAGAAAAACAAAAGAAAAGATAAAAAAAAAAGAAAAGTCGATTGACAAAAGAAAGGAGAGAGAATTTCCAAGATATGATCTATTTGTATCTAACCTATCAATTCATATTGAAAATAAAAAGAGAAATCCTTTATTCCGAAATGTTTTGATATACGAGATGAATCTATTATTTTATTTCGATTTGTTACTTTTACTTGTTTGTTAGTAAATTGAGTTGAGTGGATTTCCATACGCATAAATTCTTTTTTATGCATACAAAAAAAATTTCGTTTTATGGATGTCCCATATACGTATACTTTGGCTCGAATGAACGTTCTGAAAAATTTTATTAAGCTATGCTATGCTGAGAAAGAACAGAGAATTCTTGATTTTTTCCCTGCGCTGGGAAAGAATTTCTCTTTCAGTTCAAGTTCATTTCAAAATACTTCAATCGGTACGCGCAAGAAATAGGCCAATTCGGCGGCTTTTTGCTCAATTTCACGTGGAGTCAAATTCTCATCAGTACGCGTCAAGGGAACGGCCCCCTGTCCTTTGATTTCCATATAAAGGACACGACGAGCAGAAATACCCTCTTTAACTTCGATTCGGATGGACTGAATATCTTTCATACGAAATCGTAGAAAGATGCGACGATTTTTTCCAGGAAATCCCCAACGAAAAATACACACTATTCCTTCTTTTCTATCGAATCGATCATAGCCACTACCTACATTCCACGAGATTGTGCACCACAAATAGGAACTAATAAAGAGACCTGCGATACCGTAGAAAGACATCACGATCCCTTGTGGAAAAAAAAGAATTTGTTGAGACGGAACTAAAGATATCAAATTCTTACCGAGATAACTGGAAGATCCAACTAATACGAATCCTAGTGAACCTAAAAAAAGGATAAAGGCCCAGCAGAAATTACTTATTTTTCGAGACCCCACTATAAGTTCTATCCATATATGTTCTGATCGACAACTCATACTAGATCCAGTTGCATTTTATTGGAATTGAGAAAATAGTCCAAATGAATTTGACTTTCGTTTTTTTGTTTCCGAAGTAACTCTCATCAACTAGTGTCATTCGAATGTAAGCCTTTAGGAGTAATTCATCTAATTGGTTAGATCAAATTGGTTAGATCAAATTGGTTAGGTCTAAAATAAGAATATCCCTTTTATATGATCTCCTATAGATATCCACATATAGATACATTGACTTTCCATTTCCTACATCCACCTCGATTCCGATCTATTTGAAAATTGCTATAATTTATTTACCCATATATTTACGCATACATAAAAGCTATGTTCGGAGGAAACTGCCATATTCTACTAAATAGATATCTGTGTTATCTATATCTAAGTCTTGAAAAAAAATAGATAAGATTTGCACCTATCGAATCTAAAAAATCTTGTTTTTTTGAACATGAAGAGATAAAGAAGCCATTGCAATTGCCGGAAATACTAGGCCCACTAAAGGCACAAAGAAAGAGGGTAAGTTGTTAAAAATTATCATAGAATGGGTACCTCGATTTAATATTTGTACCTGTTATTGTTAGAAAGATACCTTAGAATAATTATAATTCGTATATAATTATATTGAGTATATCGAAGTGACTATATATATTAAATAATAAGTGTAAGGAATGGATAATTAAATAAATGAGACTTATTCTTCTTTATCTTTCTACATGAAATATAGAAATATACGTATGATAATCTATTCTATTCTTGTCTTCAAATTCGAATTGAATTCGAATTTTTATTTTATTTAAGAAATAAAAAATAAAGAGTTTCTTACAAATTCACGAAGGATTCGTTAGAATTCAATCCAACAACAGGATTCTTAGTAAAAATAGAGATTCTCGGAAGATATAGTAGAAAGAAAAGATACTCTATATCTATCTTTTCTATATTTGAATTATATATACTATACATACAAAGCAAGAAGGAAAGATGACCTTCGGTTTATTTTATTTGCCTTGCCCAATTTGAATTTTGAAGAAGGAACCATTTTTTTTTATCTTGTTGCTAGAGGTTTCCTAATTAATAATCAGGAATATCGGTAGAAAAAAAAAAGAATTATCCGCACGATTCTTTCTACAATTTACAATTAAATATTATGATTATGTCACCAAAGAAAAAAGAAAGTCTTCTTTAGAATTTTTACTTTGATTCCGATAAACTACCTAATTGTTCGCTACAAATACAAAAATGTAACTAAATAAAATAAAAATAATTTGACTTAAGGCTCCACTTAACTTAATAAGTGAATTTTAATTCAAAGGAAAAAAAGCGTGAAGCTTAAATAACTCACTCAGAACACCCTTTAAAGGATTACGTGGTACGATTGGATCGAATAAGCCCTTATGGAATAAATATTCAGCCGCTTGTGAACCTTCAGGTACTATCTTATTCAATGTTTGTTCAATTACTCTTTTACCTGCGAATGCAATGTAAGCATTAGGTTCGGCAATAATAATATCCCCCAACATCCCAAAACTAGCC